ATTGTGTACGAACAAAATACGAGTCAAAAGGCAGGGTAAGAAAGGGTTTAGCTAATGGATATATTAACTCTTCCGGGAACCAGTAACGCGTAAACCATGTCAAACCAAGACCAATCAATATCCGAACGGAACGGATTCGAACTTCTCCTAGAAGAGTTTCCGGTGCGAAATGAAATTCATAGGATATATATGAAAAATTCAAAGGAAAAATAGAACTACGACCGGAAATCATATTAGTACCTATTCCTGAGTTTAATGCGCGAACCTCTTTGTACTAATAGGACCAGGACAGCAGCCTCTTGCCTTGGTATAAAACCCTTGACCATCTTCCTTCTAACTACTTGACTTGACTGATCAAAGACTGTAAGAGCGGACTGCTCTACATTCAGCCACCCTCACCTCTCCCCATCCCTAGGTCCGTCGGGGTCGCGACTACCCCTCCGACTCCAGTTCAATTGCCGGAAGAAGCAGTAACTGTTCCCCTGGGGGTACTACCATAATAGATTAGATAGGGCACTTGCACCATACAAATAAAAGACCCTTAACTAAATATAAATAGTAGCCTCGTTGCTTAAAAGCTGTAGACAGATCCTTCTCTTTTTGACTTCTCTAGGAACCCTCATCAATAGCCGGTCAATCGAAGCGTATCAAACTTAAACCTTCTCTCTCCTCCCTGCGTACCCATTCGATACGACGGGTTCCCACGCTTTACCGGTCGTAGCTCTGCCCTTTGCTTTCCCCATGCCATGCAATTGCTTTACGGGATCTATGCTCTCTTTATTAGTACCAGGACTGAAAGTACTAAGTCACGAAGCAAGCTTAGGCCATTTCTCACGATGCCTACGACCTCAAGGCAAGGATATGAGATGAGGCTTTCTTAGTATGGAGTGAGTGACCCTGCTCCTCCCACTCAGTAGGGAACTACCATTGAGGGTGAGTGCTGGATTGTTGAATACGACGTGTCCCAGGGGTTGTTTGAATCAATTTCCTTCATCTTAAGTGAAGGGAGAATAGGGGAAATCTCTTGAGGTTTGGCGAAGCCCTCTGAGTGCAAAGATACCTAAAGTGTAGTCAATTCAATTACACTAGTGATATTTCAATTTATATCGATGTAGTTGTGGTGTGACCACCGGCCTCTTCAGGTGAGCTTTCAGAGCCAAGATTCTTGACTAAAGATCACCAAAGGATGAAGTCAAGAAGGAAGAAGGATTAAGAGCTCATCTGGACTGACTTATCCCCAGTGACTTGAGTGAATAGAAATGGGATTCCCTGAAAACCCTGACTGTCTTTCTCTCCCTACTAGATAAACGAGTGGATTCTCTTTGGCACCGCTCCCTGGGCCTTAGCAGTACGAAGAGTCTAGAGCGGGCAGAAGCTCGGCGTGGTATTCATTCTCCCGGGAGAATAGGAATTCTTTCTTGAAAAAGAAAAGAAGAACTACTAGTATAGAGGCAGAGAAGAATCCGCTATTGAATCCCTTGTTGAAAGGCTATCCATTCTTTCTTATTGATTGGTGAGAACATCCATACGGCTAGCTGAACGAGGCTGTGAACGAATCTCTGTCAGGTGGTGCAGATGAATAGAATAAGCCAAGCCCTGCTTTTGATCTTTTAGCCTTATCCGCTCTTGAATTGAATGGCTAACTCTCCTACAGCACCTAGTTCTTTTTCACCCTTATAGTTAATAGGAGTGAAAGAAGATTCATCCTAATAATCTTCATATGTTGTGGGAGTAAGGGCCATTAGGAAAGAAAAATGAACCGCATAACCTCAAACAAGAAAACGAAAGGTCACCTGTCGGTAGCCGACGAAGCAGTCATATTTGGCCAACTAAGTCAGTCAACGGCTTTGTTTGATTAAACGTCCCATCTTGAGGGATCCGGCGAAGAATTTAAGCCGGCCATTCATGGACAGGACGAAGTAACCGTTGATTTACATAGTTACCAATGGCGCCGCCTCAACCCACCCCCTTCCATAGAACAACCCAGTCGACCCCTTACTGGAGGGAAGCCAAGGGGCTTTTGCCTCTTCCATCGTTCGATAGTTGCGATCCATGTAAGGATGACAATCGGTAAAGAGGGCAAGAGATAGCTTGACTTCACTCTTTCCGAAGGTCTTCCGTGGAGGATGTGGTTTGCCTATTTCAGTTTTCAACTGCTTTATCGTAATCGTATAGGGCCCGTTCCTATGGAGAGTAAACTTTAAGTTTAAGTAAGGCTCGGGCGATGTACTGCCTCGGGGGAACAAGTCTCCAAGAGGGCTCCACTCCCGAGTCCTGGACTCTCTCTGCCATGAGGAGAGTTCTGCTTTTTAAGTTAAGTTGTTGCATGGCTCCCTTTCAAGGAACGCGAATCCGAGAAAAGAGAAGAAATCGGTGACAGCCAAAGCCACTAGAGAATCGCCCTTCTACTTCTACGAAACTTCAGAATAAGAACAAAGATAAATTTAAGCTCTACAACCTTAGTTCGTTACTAAATAGATTCTGTTAAGCTAAGTGAATTAGTAGACTGACATATTCATCTCATCCCTATTTAGAAAGAGCTAAAGCAGAGTACTTCTTATCTTTGTACAGAGAGAAGGTTGAGAAGGAAGGAAAGTTACTTCGTTTAGGTGCATAGCAAGGTAGCCCAATAGAGCTGGTAAACTAAGCTAATAGCAGGCATTCCGAAAGCAGAATGGAAACCCTTCTCCAAGGAAATAAGAAGATTTCAAAAAAGAATGCGTATGTAAAAGTCTCTGGTGTTTTGTCTTCTCGATCGAGATTGGGTTAGCGAGGAAACAACAATGGATGTTCCTACGTACCACATTAATTCAATCACATAGTTAGTTGGACAAATGAACAGGGGAATGCTACCTGATGGTACCAGTTCCTTCTTTCCCGATTTCTTCTTTAGAGACGAGTTACACCGGCCAATAAGGAGATATTTTGGGCTTATGGGATGCACTTAACTAGCAAGAGGGTCGACTGAACACCAAACGGATCTGATTCAGTTTTCGCATCCTGTTTACATGCGATTTGGCGGGTCAAGTTCTTCGTTCCTCTCCTGTTGGTCGAGTTACTTCGTTCCTTCTTTCGCTGGTTGCTCTTTCGCTTTACTTCGCTCAGTTTCATACTTTGGGTTGGAGCACCCGCAGGCACAATCAGGTCTAAATTGAGTGGGACCAGCTACATCTTAGAGGGAAAGGGCCGGGTGGATTACCTTTGGGAGCTAAGTCGAAGATCTCGGTGGTCTTGTGAGTGGTTGATCTGTATAACAATGTTATATTGGATTACAGAGGATAAAATCTGGTTGAATTGGCTACTAAGGCTATTCTGGATAGTAAGCACTTTGCGAAGGAATGGCCGTTTGTTGACGCGGAGGATCAGTATCTGAGGTTCATTTGCCGATTAGTTCCAAGATTGTGTGGCACAGAAGGTGAAATGGAAATGGTGCTACCAGTTGGTGAAATCGTTGTAGTTCCAATGCATGCAACTGTTGGAGAGTTGAAGCAAGCAGTGGAGAATGCACTGAAGGACACGTACTCTATAACAGATGAATTTGTGTTGATGGAGATTGTTGAGCTGGAAGAATTGCTTTTTGTGAGGTCTGGCAGCACACTCGCTGCTGTGGCATTGAGGACAGTGAGACTCTTCCTCCACTCTTTCCGCGCTCTTCGTCTTGATTCAATGGAGTGTTAGTTTCATCTTGTTTAAGTGGGTGATAAGTATGGGTTGCCCAATCCACCTACCCACCTGAGCATGCTACTAAAGGAATTGCGTATGGGGTTTGCTTCCGCAAAAGGTCTGGGTGTCCCAGTTCATTCGGATTCGATCAGTGGATCATAAATCGGCGTAGCTTTACTGACCTCGCACTCTAATATAATTCCCTTATGAAAGATTAGCCCAATGCCTACAAGAAATGCGCTCTGGCAAACCTTCCGGGAATCACTCGATCTCTTGGATGGGAAGAGGCCGTCCCCCTGACCTGAGAGGTGTCATAATTGACATCCTTCCTCGTGAGATGAAGCCCCGGGAATGGATCTGACCTCCAGATGGTAAGGACTTTCTCGAGTGGTCGACTCTCCGAGCTTGGGTAAGGCAGTGGCTTCAGTACTGATTTGGGTGTGAACAGTCCAGAGCGGGCCGAGGTCTTATCCTATCCGGAAAAGATTTTCCTTTGGTGAACAACCCTCGGTTAGGACCAAAGGGTATAAGAAAGGGAACTGAATCCGTAAGCGGTGTGGGAGGACTAGAGCGGTTGATGCAATCAAAGCTGTGATCTTAGGAGCTGCACATGATGGGGAATAGCCGGTTCATCGAGATTCGGTAAGTGTTCACGCAGTTGGAGGCCGCTGTGATTGATTCAGTAACCGGTGCGAGAGAATCCGCTCTTTTCAGGTTTTTAAGGAATAAGAGAAGAGTACTCAAAATTCTTCGATTTCTTTCGAGTTAGCGCTCCGTGGGAAAGAGAGAACAAGCGTTATCGCACAACCCTCAAGGCAAATCTATCTAATAGTGGTTGACTTGCTTACTTCTTAGAGTAAGGAAGGAATGAGTCAAAACTAAAAAAGAACCCAAAGGTTGCCATCCTATTAGCTTGATCCACCCGGTTGGAAAGTGCAAAAGTGATGGCAAGAAGTGGAAAAGATTGATTGGTTCAAATCCGGAAGAAGAATGACTCCTTTTTTCTGCAGACCCATTTTAGTATAGCCGAGTGGGAAGAAATCCTGGTATCGGCATGCCAACTTTCTACTTTTCTTCCATGGCTTGGAGCTTGCCCCGGAAGTCAAGAAGAGAATGGATCATCTTCTCCATGGGTCCGCCGGAACGAACATTGATGGTCGGATCCCTCTAGTTGCATTCCTTTGTTGATAGTAGCATTTCTAGTATTCCTGCTTTAATTTAGACTGACTCTATACTACCCTTTGCGAGACTTCACTTCTCTTTAGGAATAAATTATTTCCATCTCCGGTGCATCCATCCATAAAGCATGCCTCCCTCATCGGATTAGCTTGGCTACCCGGCTCTAGTAAGACTTGTAAGACTTCTTCCCGCGTGGAGCGCATCCCTTTTGATATCAGGTTGGCAAGAAGATCGGGAGTTAGAAAGAGACCAAATAAAGTCTCTCCTCTCTCTCAGCCTATTACTTTACTCGGAGTCCGGAATAAGGGGCGGGTTCAAACCTAAGATGGTAGGGTAGGCGCTGTCAGCCACAAAAACATATGCAACACACATGAAAGTCGAACCTTGTTTTCAGGGGCTTCCTACTCTTTACTTGACTGAATTGAGAGAGAGTCTCCTTTTCTTTGCCTATGGTTTTCCTACAATAGAAATCTTCTAGACTTGAGATAGGGGAGATTCCAGGGAATGCTTCTCTCGTAAGTCTAAGTAATCCCCTTCGTTTGGTGTAAGCTAGACCAAGATCCTAAGTATGCGAATAAAAGCCCTTTTCACCTCGGCTTCTGCTTCCTCTCTTAGTAGCTGCGCTCTCCGCTGAGGCTCTTCTTTCTGTTGACCGCAGAAAGTCTCCTTACGTAACTATCAAAACAGAACCACTAAGGAGAGTCAAATGCAAAGGGCTTTATCTAGAGGGCAAAAATGCTCCATTTTGCGACTTTACAGGCCCCCTAAGGGCCCCCCATGTGACGGTCTTACGGCCGAGCTTTTTCCTTAGTAACATTCACTTTTCGGGTTGGTACCAACGGACGCCGCTACTCTTGTTAATGGGTTCCCCGAGAGGTCATATCCTGCTCGCCGAGACGCACTTTTCTAACTAAAAAAGGGGGGTCCTCATGTTATGTACATGTTATGTAACCAATTCATAAATTAAAAGGAGCTCTGCCCATCTGCAACTGCAACTGCCGTGACTGAGTCTTCTTAGCTTGATCTACGCGGTGTCACTTCTTCTAATAAGATATTTTCCCTCTCTCTATACTCTATAGGGCGGCCGGTCCAGGAGACTAAAGATATAAGTAAATGTCATCTAGTTAAACACCCGAAGTGGGGGTTGTTCAGGCACCTGCGGCAGGTGGGTATTCAAGGTCTTCGCGCATTTGCCTCTCTTCAATTGGCACTACAGCCGTTGGCGTTGGAGAAGATTCATTCCTCCTTGCAGTGGAGGTTCCAAAACCGGCGTTTTTATATAGTGACGTTGAGCTTTACGAGGTTTCTCAGGGAGAAGACCAGGGTCAGCCGCTACCGGAGGCGAAAGAGAAGAGACAATTGGATGAAATCCATGCCCGGGACGCGCGAGATCCTAACCAGCGTCAGAATGAGCAGATCGACCAAGTAATCCTGGAACCCCTTTTGCTTTTGGAATCGAATCCTCAACCACAGAGGCTTCCTCTAGCCTAGTAGCCCCCGAATGAATGCTTTATAGAGATAGAGCCGGCATACCAAGGAGCAAAGCCGCCTTTTCGGCCCCTTCCTTCTTCTTCTCAGCCTTTAAGGGCTGGTGCCCGGGCTAAGCAAACAAAAAAAGGTGAGTGATTGCCACGGCTGAAGACTAAGTGGTACCCCAGTTTCCATCTACAGATGAAGGGGATAGATTCTCCAATACTGCTATGAAAGATTAAACCCGCATCTTTGAAGAACATGCAGGGGGGCTATACTGCCGCCTATTCCTCTATTCCTTTTATTCCAGCTCTCTGTTGACTAGATGAAGCTCAGAAGGAACGCTAGCTATATGCTTAACACCAACGATTCGAAGCACAAACATTCGGAAATGGGCGGAGAGCGGAAGGGGAATCTATTTCAGATAACCACAGTCCAGCCTATAATAAATACAATAAATGATGTCTCCAGATAGCCTTCCTTGGGCTAGGGAAGAGACTTAATATCAACAAGGTGATGCAGATCTAGCACATTGGGTTACGAGCATAGGGCTGAAGGATTGGCCGAAGAACTTGCAACTTATCCGCATAGAGAGAATAGATGGTAGCCTTCGACAGCTGATGATGATGGAACAGGTGCACAGAATCCAACTTTCCATACGATGAATGTTGTCCCATTTGAGAGGTCTCTGGAGGATCAACATTTCGAACCAGAGGTAGGCCGAATGAAGAGTTTGACCGTCAGTGGCAGGAAGCATTGCAGTTCGCTAAAGAGCGAAAGTGGAAAGCGTTGGTCCGGTCCGAGGGCGTACAAACTACTCCTCAATCCAGCGGCGAAGGCATTGGTGTAATATATGCAGAAGGGAGATCCGATCGTCCTGCTGAACCAATAGGCGAACAAAGAAATTAACCCATCGGGTCCGCAGGTGCAGATGCACAAGATGAAGGCAAAGCACTAGCCGAAGAGCTTCCAACTGACTATATCGATCCAAGTATTGTAGTTGAAAGATGGGTCGGTCTTCGATGAACCAGTGGAATAAAAAGCCGACAAAGGTGCCCCAACTCAACGTGGGACTGCTCAAAATAATGTCAAAAAGTGTGCCAGAGCGAAGGCTTCAGCTCCACGTAAGACTGCAATGCAAAAGAAGTGGCACCAGACCAACTCAATTCAACCAAAGAAGCTGCCAAAGCTCGGCCTCAATCCCAACAAAAGACGGCTCCAAATGTAGAAAGCGTTCAATCCAGAGACGGAGGTCTTAGTGTAACAACATCCGTTGTGGCAGATGGAGATGTTGAATCACCGGGTTTACAAAACCGGAGACCGCTAAAAAAAAAATAATTGACTGAGGAGTTGGAACTCTATCTTTCGCTGGTTCCACAGCGTCTTTCCACTTTCGCTCTAAATCTTCATCTACCAACTCTGGCTGCGACAGTACTTCATGAGTTTCATTGCAAGGGAAACTATCGAATAGGCTATGACCGTCGTTTACCATGTGTAAGGCTGGATCCTGGCAATCGAAACCAAATTCCAAATTCCCCGTCTGCTCTCGTCCACGAAGATAGGATTTCTCATCTGACCCGGCCTGTGTTTTCACTTCTTGCCGAGCTGTGACTTCTTGAAGGGCTTCACTCTTGACTGGGCGTGTTAACCCCAAAGCCGCTAGGTGCGGAAGTCCGTAAAATCATTAATACATTGATTGCAGCTATCACTCAGCGACAAACATACTTTTCTAAAAGAAAGAGGCCAGGCGTGCGCTCAAATAGATTGACAGGCACCGCGGGACTGGATAAATTGTCACGGGTGTGACGGCAGAAGTGCAGTCAGAAGGAAGAGAAGCACAAGTGAACAACCATCTAAGCGTCAGTCTGAACTCCCTAGATCAGTCCATCAGTAAGAACAAGCTTCCGTCATTCAGCAGTGGAATAGTTCCATGGTACAGATCATCCAATTCTTTCATCTCGTGCAATGCATTCTAAGTTTGGAGTACTAATTGGTTGAGTATGTCCTAATGGTTCAGTACAAGGAAGTAGTACAGATAGTGAGTGAGTTGAGTATGGCAGCTAGAGGAAGGAGTACCACCAAAGCACTCATTTAATGCAATCCAAATAGCCCCGATACAGCTAATCAAAGTTTCCATAAGATCAGGGGCTGTTCAATCCCACTTCATGGCATGAATCATCATCTGTCTCTAGATCCAATGTAAGACAAAAAAAGGAGTGTATCGACTTCGTTAAACCTAAGCATCTGAGAATCAAAAATATCATATGAGAAGAAAAGGGAAGGTAGCATCTCCTGCTTTCCGCTAAGTAGAGGGAATAAAATAAAAAATGGGGCCGTAGATCATGACCATAGCTATCCTCGCAGCACCGAACTGAACTCTAAGCGAGTGGTTCTTCACGAAGAATAGTTGGCATGCCCCCGGACTATAGGACAGCAAAAGTCAAAGCGGTTTGATTGATTTCCGAATCCTGTTGCTTGTGAGCTCCTTTCCACATTTAGGTCATCTGACCTTGCCCAAATGAACGTGAACGATCCTCATAGGAACCTCGGTCAAAGCAAAGTTTTATGTTTTCGCTTCCGGTGTATAATCCTCATAGGAGGGCTCTTAGTCTTGGTAGCCTGTAGAAAATTCCAGGAGTAAAAATCCCTAGTTTTTCTTTTTATATCCGTAGGTAGAGAAAATCCATAGAAGAGGAACGGGCTAAGGGGAAGAATCATATGATCTCGGAGATGGGTATCTTATTCAATTAGAGAGACTCGCCTGCAACTCTAAAGTTTTCCCTTTTTTTTAGCAAGTCATTCAGTCTCAGTTTGGCTGTCATCGATAGTCAACCGTCGATCGAGATGGCAGTCAGGATTGTGAATTCGTCACGATTCCATTCGAATCCAGATAACTAACTGGGCACACATCAGTGGCACATGGCGCGAGATGTAGCCCTCCTCTCGTAATGGCAACGCCCCGCTAGCTAAGGCTGACCACCTCACTGGGCCACAAACAAGTGGAATTCATTTCAGCAAGCAATTAGGCCTCCCAGAAAGGAAATGTACCAGCTGTACGAGAGCCGTGAGCACTTTTTCCTAATGAATATGAGTGGACCATCCTTTTCTTTTGTTGCGGCATGCTCGGATTGTTCCCTTTCTTCTGATTATGCCAACGCTTCAGAATCATAGAATTCTTTTCCTGATGTGATGCCGGAGCCTTTCTTTCGTCTGCTTCTGCGGGATGACTTTCAGGGAGAATAAAAAGAAAAAAGAAGAAAGACTTGCCTGAGCTATTCTTTTAGCAGTGCTTTATCGAAGGATACTCACTTCTGACCCGCTTTGTGGGGAATTTCTTCCAATTGCCTTGTCCAAGCTGATGGAAGATGCTTACAATTCTTGTGTCTAGGCTTCGGCCTTACCCACCCTTTCGTGGTAGAACCTGAAATGCCGCACCTCGCCTAGGTCTGCTGCTATTGATTGGTGCCCTATTAGAGTTAGAATAGATTAGTCTATTAAAGGGTGAAAGACCGGATTCTCAAGCAGCGGTTTCGTGCAGCAGACGATTTTATCCATCAAAAGATTCTCGGGAGAGAGCATACGAGGTAGTGAGCGAATGACCCAATGTATAATTACTGAAGGACTCAAAGCAGAAGTCCTTCATCTACTATTAGCAGCTAAAGGAATGAGGCTTTTTCCCTCATGAGATAGTCTATATTTGCATCGGATTCTCCGACTTTCCACTAGTTTGAGTGGTGGATTGATTCGAAGGATAGAGAAAATGCTTTCTTGAATGCTTGTTTGTAAACAGCCAATTCGCCGCTCAGAGAGGGAGGAAAGAACGGGAGGCGTCGTCACGAGTAGGCTATGTTGGAACGAACAAAACGAAAGCCTGATAAAATCTAGGATAGTCTTGGCCACACCTATACAAGTAAGATAGGGCAGCTAGTGAGAGCATTCCTTTAGTTGGCTGATGTATTTAGACAAAAGCCACTTCAGGAGCCTTGTTGAAGCGAAGTTAGCCTTAGATGCCGACCTAGACTATAATAGTTATCAAATAAGACCCTTTCTTGAATCTGAGTAGGGGGAATGGAAGAGAGAATGCCAGCTTCTCTCGTACTACTGGTCCTGCTGTGGCTGATACCCCCAATGTCTAACTAGTGAAAGGGCCGTAGATCGCATCCATTCTTCTATTAAGACATTGAATCAAAAGAGAGTTGAGCCTGAATAAGCCGGCTAGTGATCTTGTTGAATAGAAGTAGACCTTAGAAGAGATAGGTTCAATGGTCTTCGTTTCAGTCTAATGAGATCGGGGTTCGACATGTGTTAAGCCTAGAATAGCAAGCTCTCATTTCGATAGTATCAAGCGTGCACATTGGGAATGAAGCGATAGGTGGGTTGTGGGAAAGGATGCTTTGACAGCGGAAAGCCCTCGATTAATGCCATGGTTCACAGTCGACCATTTGGACGGACAAGTGTAGACTATGGCGGAAAGGCAGGAGAATCCGGAATCGTTGGTCACCAGACGCTCGCTAATGAGTACCGCGTCTTCCCAGTGAAGGAGAGCCATCTTCATGGGGCCTCAACGATCCCGGTGGCGATGTCCAAAGCGTGGCTTAAAATTAAAAAAAAGCCGGGTCAAATTGGGGAGCTTGCTGTGGAGATAGGTTTCCGGTTCGTGAACCGAATGTCTCACCTGGCGACTCCAGACGCATTTGAACCCCGGAACCACAGCCATTCAACGGGATTCAAAATGCCAAGCAAGGCTCGAAGACCTCTGGGACATGGAAGAGTACTTTAAGGCGTGCCCCTTTTGACGACCAAGTCACAATGGCAACAATGTCTCTCTCTGGGGATGCGAATAATATTGGAAACGACTCTCGAACCATCACACGGATTCCGACCCAACTACCCATGATATGGTAAGAACAGAATGGAAGGGCAAAAAAGGATTCTATGCGCAGACGTGAAAGCTCTATCCATAGAAGCATTCTAGCCTATTTTTTTAGAGGAACGATTCCCTCGTCTGAGAACGGCCATTTATTCATGTACTATTCCTCCCCCGATTGAGAATCTCGAGAACCTAAACAAAAATTCAGAAGTGAGCGTACCCCAAGGCTCTACTCTCTTCCCCCTTTTTAGCTAACCACCATCAAGCCCATTTTTCACCTTGAATGGGTCGTAAAAAAAGATTCTGAATAGAAGGAAAGGAGATCATAAAGATACGCGAACGACGTATAGGTCGGATGTTTCCGTGAGCAGTAAGCAGCAGATCTCCCCTTATTTTTTTGTTTTGGGAAAGCTGGCGGCCGCGTGTGAATTCTTTCAAGGCAAGGGGCGGCCTGATTCGACATTGTTGTTTACTCTGATCCGGTCGAGGTGGTTTTCGTTTACCAGCACGTAGGTGGTCTAAATTCCTATGACCGAGTCGTTCTGGCCCCTGTGAACATCTTTTTTTAATGTATTAAAGAGGGCCTCTCTAACCGTGAAAAGTGGTGGGTGCCCACTAACGGCCATTCCTGGCTCGGCTCCGATAACGCAATTCCGGGAGGAGTCGGTAGTTGGGCACTGGATCCCTTCGGACCTGGAGAACGTGTGACGCTGGGTCGGAGTTTGGTGAACCAACTGGTCGCTCCTCTAGTTGAAGTATCGGGCCCCTTTTTCGTTGCCTAGGTTACACCTTCGGAATACCCCAGAAGGGAATTTGATCTACTCCCCCAATCTTCACTTTACGCCACGCCGACTCCACTTTCGTCATAAGGCGTGGAATTAGACCAAGGGGAATCTCCATAGGAACTAGTCTCTTAGATTTCGCACATAACATAGGAGATCGAGACACAGCCCCTATCTATAGGGCTATGGGGAAAGATGTAGATCGATCGCCCTAGATAGACAAATAGAGGGTCTCTACAAGTCTATATATTCTTTGATTTCGTTCCCCCCGTAAGATAAATATCACAACCAAGAAGGTCTGCAAGTTTCACATCTAAGTAATACCCGATCCGATAGTTTACGATATAGATAGATATATCTATTTAACAAGAATATTCTAATAAAATAAAAGATATTCATAGATATCGGTAGTTGTCCGGTCGTACCCAAACAATAATATTCCAGAGGAAAATGCACCTAAGATCAAATATTTCGAGCCGGCTTCCGTGGAAAATTCAGACTTTCTTTTTGATGCTGCGATCACATAAAAACATAAACTTTGAGGCTCAATAGCTAAATACATGGCAATTGAATCATAAGCCGAGATCATAAAGAGCATACTGCGAGTAGGAAGTGGAATTAATACAATGAATTCAAAAGCATCAAACCTCTCTTGTTCGGAAGAATCGAAACACATCGAAATGGTACCAGCCGTACTTAATAATAGAAGGATTTGGCAGAAATATGTAAAATTGTCCCTCCTAAAAAGATTATTCCAGAATAAATAGGCAATAGTTAGGAGAGGTGCGCCAGCGGCGAGCAGAAGCAAGGTTATTAGATACCTCAGGAAAGCCCGGCCAGAACCACACGTGCAAGTTTCCCTGCATGCGGCTCGTCCGTGATAACTTCTTCGGATTTGCGTGAACTAGCGGACCGATCACTAAGTGGGGATGCTCCCTCCAGCATGAGCGAACCCTTTCGGAACTGATGTTGAATGGGCGCCACTATCCCAGCCCGGATCCAGCCAGGTGCCGTAGGTAAGCTCTATTCGGTCCGGAGCATTGATTCCCCATAACGAATAGGCTAGCTCTATCTTTCAATTACCTATCCTGTGCTCGAGAAGGTCCCTCAGTTCCTCGGCAGCACCTTGAGGTCTATTTAGTTGTCTTACATGAGACTCGGGATATTCCCCACTACATGGCACCTTTCGCTCATCCATTCCGCCCGCCCGTCCAGACGCGGTGCCTTTTCTCATTATCATCTACCGCCCTTTCTTTCCTCCCGGCTATTCACGCATGAATAAAGTCGTATGTATGCTCGACTTCGGTTGCCGGTGTATAGGTAGGAGTACATTATGGCAGGATCAGTCACCCGGGCAAACAACCCTCCTCTAAGAAGAATTGTGCTATGCCCCCCCGATCCCTATAGAGCGAAAGAGCTGCCTGGTGATCCCTAGGTTGCAGCACGTCCGGTCGTTAACTCCTCGCGCCGCTGCCGCCGTTTCTAGGACCGACCGACGCCTCACCTGCACAGGTACCTACGTAGTCTCAGTCGCACATTCAACATAGCGTTCGGACTCATGTGCCTTCCAGAACCAGGGGTCTTCGAGCCTGCTGCGTACGATTAGCCAGCCTTGCGGCGGAAAAAGGATTAGACGTTCCACCATGCTATGGTTCCCTGCGGTCCAAACCCGGTGCCGCATTAGGTTAGGGAGCTGGACGAGAATAGCTCCTCCGCATCCCAAAGCGCGCTGCCCTCCTAGGCGCGCAACACTAAGTAATCCAAGCCAACCCACATTACTGACTAACGGCGGATAATCATATTTCTTAGAGGTACTAAATACAACTCCATGAATGAGCAAAATGAAGGTTGCATTAATGAGAAAAATCTCTGGGGAAACCGCTAAAAAAAGATTGAACATGTGGGGGGATCCGAACGAATTCTGCTTTCATTTCCCCTGTATGGAGCACTGAGTTACTTACGTTTGAGGCTGACTCCGGCCCCACATCAAGGTGACAGGATTCGAACCTATGGCCCTCTGTACCCAAAACAGATGCGCTGACCAGACTGCGCTACACCTCGTCTCACCACCCCGGAGCATATAGAACCACCCGATCGATGAAGACTCAAACCGAACTCGCCCATCCTTTTGGGCACAGGGATGCGAGAACCAATCCGAAGAATCAACCGCTTTTTTTAGAAAATCTGCCTCCAGCAAGATAGGGGGACGCCAAAAAGCCGTATAGTGCAGGAGCGCTTACATTTTTTGGCTTACTCTTTCACTTGAATTTCAAAATCCGGCTTGCTCCCGGCTACCTTTGGACCCTTCGCCCGCTTAGAAGTGGATTCGAACCACTGACACAAGGATTTTCAGTCCTTTGCTCTAACCAGCTGAGCTACCTGAACCACTTTCCAAAAGTATCTTCCTTCATCGAATAGCGCCCTACCTTACCACTTGACTAGTAAGGGAAAAGCCCTTGACTCAGAAGAATATATAGGCTTTTTCGCTTGTTCGTCAAGCTTTCGAGCAGCTCTTTCAACTGCCGCCTAATCCCCCAACATGCTCAAGAACCGAGAACCGGGAAGGGACTGGACGGCCGGAGGGAGCTTGCTTATAGAAAGAAGATAGGCCGGTCAAAGAAAAACAAGGCGGAACTCCTTCGGATCCTAGTCACTAAGTAGTGCTATTCGGGGGACTCCACCAAGGGCTTCTTTCTCTCACGTAATTTCGCTCGCCCCTTTCATTTCCGTGCCGGAGGAAATGGGATTCGAACCCATGATACAATCTTTCTTGTATGTCGATTTAGCAAACCAATGCCTTAAGCCAGTCAGCCATACCTCCAAGTTGTTGATCGGAATGGAATTGGATGTGCCGGGTTTGGTTGGTTGCCCGAAGGGCTATCTGATCCGATCAACTGCCTAAGCCGTAGCGCGCTAGCGCGCGTACTCTTCTTCTATGAGCGAGACTCTATCCAGATCTGCCACTCGTTGGGCGACGCCTTCTTTTCTATGAACAGCCCACCACTGAATGATGAACTTTCCAGTTTTCGCCTCCGACCCGAGAAAAGACACGGTCAAGCCAAGCCCTTACCCGCCTGAAATGAAACCTGTCGGCTATGGGGAAATCCCTTTTCTCCGCTATCTCCAAATCAGCCCTTTACCGGTTGTTTTATCCGAACCAACCCTAACGCCCTTCCTTGCTTGCAGAGAAGCATACCTTAAGAACCTTACTTTACAGAAGGTCTCATAAATTCTTTTTTAATGTCCCGGACGAGACAGCTTCTTTTGAATTAGGTTCTTCTCTTATGCTGATTCCTTGAAAGCACAGGCTACACAAGTCTTTGTGAAAAGAGATCTTAAGAAGCATCTGACTTCACTCCCTACTGATGAAGCCGTTCCTTGCTGATGTTTCGGTGTTCCAATCTTTCTGATTCTTCATGTATCACTTTGGCTGTTTAACCTGGAGTTCTTCTCTTCTAGCTTTCAGCGGCTCTTTTATCAATACTTTTTGGTACATCTTAGCTCCGAGCTTGCTCTTTATGCAAATGATAGGACTAGGTTAGACCATATAGCCCTGGGGAGACCTTCGCCCTTCCCCTAAAATGTACGTGTACGAAAGGTCTCATATTTCACCCCCGCTTTTGGTAAATCCCGAAACTGAGGGTTCTCAAGAAAGCCCTGGTGAATGAAGAATAGGTAGGAAGTAATCCACCCTCAACTGAAAGTGAGCGAGTAGCAAGGCAGCGATTCGCATGAGGTTTCTTCTTCGCTCACTGGTTCACTTGGATACTTGGACTCCTCTGTTGCCATTGATGACTCAACTCTCAATCGGGAACTGACAATGCCTTTCTTTCGCTATCAGCATTCCTTTCGATTCATCTTCGTCCTCAAACACCGTCAAAACCATTTACTACGCAAACAAAGGAAAACAGCGAGACATCTATTGATATACATCTTACGTCTTCTCGAAATTGATTCTACAAGGCTGATCTTTAAGCAGAAAAAGACGAATGCCATGGGTCTCGGCGGTAGTTGAAAAGAGGCTTTAATGCGCTTGCTTACTCGAAAGAATAAGTTTTGAGGTGTGAATAGTCAGTAAGTGCTATCGGATCGATCAAGCAGGAGATATACGCAGAGCTCAGTCGCACCTTAAGCCTTCAAGCTGGATTGACTGACTCGCAGGGTTGAGCAGGCTTTAGTAGGATAAGGAAGTCTTTGCCGATTAGCGATAGATGGAGTGGAGTGAGAAGGAGTTGTTGGAGTCCCTGATCGATCAAGTTGTACGCTGTTTGTCAGTGAAAAATGGTACGCTCTTTGTTCTCTAACAAGAGAGCAAGAGCTAAGAGTGAAAGAGCTAGATAAGTAGGAGTCATTTATGAAAGAACTAATGAATGATAGCCTACACTCCTGGTTAAGGACATAATTGAATGAAAGAACGGGCTCGGATCTATAGAGGTGCGGCCGAAGAAGAGGGCGCCTTGTCTTTGGATGTGCAACTTAGGAGTGATTGGCCGGGAGAGCTCCTAACAAGAGAAGAGAGAAAGGATGGGTCGAAGATGTGAACGAGAAAGGCGTGGGCATAGTAGAATACGGAAGAGAAGATCGAAGTCCCAAACCGAAGAAGGAAAGGAAAAGATGTCACCGGGCGTTCTAGGGGAACGAAATCCAATAGTTTGGCTGTTTTGCGTACGAAATTTCTCTTCAAGCCCTGTTCATTCACAAGCTACATCGGTGGTTAAGAAAAAAGGGCGTTGGGATTGAATAACAGAGCTTCTTCTTCTGAGCATAAGTCTTGGGCAGATATCTGGTGAAGGTGAATAGGGTTAAAACAAACGTAAGGGAAAGTCTTGCAGAACCTTGGGCTAGGTCTCGAATGTATCTATCGAATTCTTTCCTAGAGTGGAAGGTGGGCATGAAAAGGAGACAAAGGGTTGGATGAGTTTGGAAGCTTGAAGCTAAAGGTGAACCTCTATTGACTTCATGTTTGAGAATGAAGGTATAGTTTGCTGCAAAAGGTTGAGTCTTTTAGAGAATAAAATAGCTACTTATTGACCCTTCACGTGTGATTCCACATAAGGAGTCCGGAACATGCCATAAAGTCCTTGACGGGGAAATAACATCAGTTAGAACGCTTGCCTCTTTTCTGTAGTATGTCCATCGAGCGAGAGTATAGTTTGTACACCTAGAGGACGCTGGTTCGGTTCCTTGGTCTAGCCGGAAAGGATAGGCGGCCTAACCAGTAGGAAGTCAGGTGCTCGTATAGGAGTCTGGTCAGATCCGAAAGTCCTTATTCAACTACGCGTACCCCTACAACCCACACTTGCTTTCCAACATCTCCGATCGCCTTGAAAGTCAGACCTTCCTTTCCGGGTAGTGAGTCACTTCAACCCTTGTTAAATTGAAGCTTTTAGTCTTTATCCTTGTATTGTAGCATTCCGCTTTTCTCATCTACGTGGCGTGCTTGGGCGAATGCTTGACCGTACCGTACTTTTATTTTTGAATGACTTTGCAGCTTTCGCTCTTGTTTTTCTTGGTGAATTGCTCTGTACTGTGGTCTATTTGAGTTAGTGGTATCCATTTGGACATGGCATTTCCGCGCCATTTAAGCCACCTTTACGACCCGCCTACGTGGTGATTAGGCCTTGGATAATCGGCTGGGGTTAAAACGACGTATTCTGAGCATTGATTGGATTTTACTTTTGCATAGTCTACTTCTTGCATACGAGCACGTGGAGAGAGTCATTCCGTCTTTCACGATACCGAAGCTGTTGGCGATCTTGTGGTAAGCGGTCCATAGTCTACACTCGATTTCACAATAGATCCCCTTAGGCCGCCTATATTCCTTGGAATCAAGGTGTCAGTCAAAGAATAAAAAGACTTTTGGTCGTCCTATGATGAATCCTATTGAACAGTCCCGTATTGTGTTTCAGAAAGGATCTCGGTAACCACCAAGAAAGGGATTTGAAATCCACTGAAGGTGGGGGACTATTCAAAGTCTTTTCTTTGTAGCCTTTCGCCAACACCGGTATCTCTTTAGCAGCCTAACCGGAACCGTGGGAAAGCCTCTACACCCATACCGACTTTAGCGACTTTCCCGCTATAAAAGTGGTTTGACCTCTATACCGAAGAAGAGTGGTGGTCTTCCTGGAACACTTTGCCAATCTCAAAATGGACTCATGATTAGGAAGTCGTTGCTTCACCTTCCGAGCCCCGTCCGTCACGAACCCATTTCGGATTACACTGGAGGTGATCCTTTGGATTGGATCACTTTAGACTCGCGGGTTAAGGATCCTGGGGAGAAGACTACTCTAGCTCCGAACATACCGAATCATGAATCAATCCACTAGATCGGATACATGTCCTTATATAGGATATTCCTTTTAGAAAGAGAAGAAAGAAAAAAATCAAAAAAAAGTAACCTTTCCTCTATTACGATCTTTCGAAACCGAATGGACTCAGTCAAGACTATGTACACAAATGCCACTTAGTCCCTAGGAAGAAAGGAGAAAAGAAGCTAGACTAGTTAAGCCATACTCATAAAGAGAGAGACCGCCCCCCTGTCGCATTTCACCTAGCAGCACCCTTCCAATCGCGGGCGAGACTGCACCCATACCGTGTATCATCCTTATCGAGTACCCCCCTCTCAGAGCTAATAAAGAAAAGTCCTAAGATAGAGTACTCTGACTAGGCCAACAAAGAAGTTGAGCTAGCCCCAAGAAAGCGGCTGCAGTCCTCTGGTCGAAGAAACAGGACTTTTTCCAATCCCTCAGAACTGGAACCTTCGATGATACCACCGATACCACGAGACTGGTCTTTCCCATTGGCGATTGCCCCTCGCCCCGGGTATTGATCCGCGACGATAGAGTCTGCAAGCACTGCGGTTGACTACTTGGATTTCCTTCTTCAGTGTCTCGACCCCCTTAGCTCCTGGGTCTTTGACCCCCTCCCTACTTACTAATACAGGGTGCAAACACTTGGCTACTTCGTCTTTCCCAAGACGATGCAACCTTCCGATCTGATATTCTTAGCCGGATTGAGGACCCCATTCTACTCTTAGATGGAACCCATCTGGAGGCTCTAGCGGATCAGTGACAGGTGCTCTATCTTTCACCGGCTAGTCAGTCTAGTCATTCATGGACCTCTCTCCCACCCGCAGACCATGTCTCTCGGGGCACGACTGATTCCACTATGTAATCGACTTCGCTGGCTGCAGAAGATTCCTCGGCAGACGCGTCTAAGATCGCCATTAGATCCTTTCTATGATGATCAACCCCTGCCCACACACACGCAACAGTTCATCCCGAGGACGGCTTCTTTCACTTCGCCCGCGTATTAAACCACGTTGCGCCTCGTTCACAACAACGTTTGGATCAAAACGGTTAGTTGACAGCCCTGCCGGGCCCTTTCACGTTGAGTTGGTCTCGCAGAGCCTAGTGGTTTGGTACCCCTGTCCACACGCCCATGAGGATCATCTTTTTCGTCTGGTTGAGCAGCTATTTCTACATCAGCAGGTCTTTCTCATCGAGCTGGGTCGACCTTGTCCACATCTTATTTCATCGGTTCAGTGAACGTTGACCCGTCTTTTGCAGCAATGTTTGAATCAAAATGGGAGCTTGGCGCAAGCCCTGCTAACCCTTCTCAATCTGATAATGAACCCCTCTCCAACCCATTTTTTGTCTAGATCCTCAGGTTGACTACTCTTTCTGGGCTTGTCTACGTCCCTACTAAGATGGGCAGCGGCTACTTCGTAGGACTTTTAGTTATAACAATATCTCACTTTTTCTTTCGACTTCTAGTTGCGGGGAATTTGGCTCGATCTTTATCGCCGTGAGCCAAAAAGACTTAACAGATCTCTCGGCGCTATCTGCCCTCGAAATAATAGAAAGACATTACAATTTAGATCCAAGCTAATAACCAACTATTTTGAGTTGACCTGGAAACTCTTTCATTCTGTGGAAGATCACCTCTCCCCTCCTACCTTTTTGTTAGCAAACCTTGGAACTAATCTCTAGGTCGAGACTAGCCTAGACGCGCCGCAGCCATTACTTTGACTCCTT